TCTTTTCCAGTTCCGTATCTCACTCTATCTTGTTTTTTAGTATTATCTAAAATAACTGATGAATTTTCCATAACTTAGGTAAGTGCTTTACCAACATATGTAGTAAAAAAAAATAAAAGGAATTTAACCCTTTCATGCTTACTTTAACTAGTTATTTCGGTTTTCTACTGGCTGCTTTAACTATAACCCTAGCTCTATTTATTGGCTTAAACAAGATACGTCTTATTTGAATTGACTTAAATAAGTCAGAAAAGAAAAATCTCTGTTTTAGATTCCTGGTATTCTACGACTCTTTTCCACACTAATTACGAATTCTTTTCTTGGTCATTGAGATTCGTGGATAATTTAGAGTACTATTTAGGGATAGATCGTACCTCTTTTTTTATCCCCTCGAACAAATCGAAATGATTGAAGTTTTTCTATTTGGAATCGTCTTAGGCCTAATTCCTATTACTTTAGCGGGATTATTCGTGACTGCATATTTGCAATACAGGCGCGGAGACCAGTTGGATCTTTGATTGAGTAATTTTTATTTTTTTATTGACCTCCTCCAGACCAGAGAGGAGGTCAAATTCGAGTTGCAATTCAATTTTGTTTTGTTAAGTTATTTTACTCTGCTTCGAAATAAGATAGATGGAATCACGCTCTGTAGGATTTGAACCTACGACATCGGGTTTTGGAGACCCGCGTTCTACCGAACTGAACTAAGAGCGCTTTCATTCATTCAAAAAGAAAATATTTTTCTATTCCTAACGTATCTCACGTACGTAGAGTCTCCACAAATTCAAGTTATACACACTTTACTTTAATCAACCTCTTTTCTACTGCCCATAAAGAAGAAATGAAGTAATTAGGTAGGGATGACAGGATTTGAACCTGTGACATTTTGTACCCAAAACAAATGCGCTACCAAGCTGCGCTACATCCCTTTTCAAAATTGTTGTACAATGCCATTGTACACAATTCCTGTCTTCTTTTCCACATCGTAATTTTCTTCTTAATTTCTCTATCTATATAGAACCCTCCTGTCATTTCTTCTTTTTGGTCTCATATAATTAAGGAATTATATACATCTAAAATCCAATAGAATTTCGCCTATAAAAGAAGGATTACTTTTACTTGGTAATGTATAGGAAGAAGGGGTCATCTTTTTCTTTTTTAGGGATAGGCAAATTTCGTCTATATGGTTCATTTTATATATAGCATAACAATCTTGGGCAAGAGTTTCTGATCATATATGTATTTCAACAAGGAAGGAGGATTTTCAATGCGGGATATAAAAACATATCTCTCTGTAGCACCCGTGCTAAGTACTCTATGGTTTGGTGCTTTAGCAGGTTTATTGATAGAAATTAATCGTTTATTTCCAGATGCTTTGTCATTCCCTTTTTTTTAATTCTAGTTATTGCTATGCGAGGAATCGAATTCTTTGTGCCATGACAAAATTTGACCCTTTTCAATCCTTTTATTTAGTATCGGAAGGAAAAATAAAGAAAAGATGGATTGGGTTGAACCTCAGATTTATGAAAAATTGGGTAAATTCAATTTAAAGTGGTATCCAAGCTAAACCAGGCCTCAGAAATAAGAGCATATAAAAAGGCTGGCTGGCTAATTAAATGAAAGGATTCCGAAGCGAAATCTTTGCTAATTCGACAAGGATTGTATTCTTTAATTATTTCTTTATTACTTAATTTAAGAATTAAAAAAAAATTTATTCTAATGGATTTTATTCTTCTTCTTCGGATTCAAAATAGAAGAATAAAAGAATTAAGTTAAGTCAATCCAAAAAGAAAAGGAGGTTCATGGCCAAGGGGAAAGATGTTAGAATCAGAGTTATTTTGGAATGCATCAGTTGTGTTCGAAAAGGTACCAATCAGGAATCTACGGGGATTTCTAGATATAGTACTCAAAAGAATCGCCACAATACACCCGGACAATTAGAATTCAAAAAATTTTGTCGTTATTGTCGCAAGCATACGACTCATCACGAAATAAAGAAATAGGAACATCATGTATTTAATTTTTACAAAGAACAAAAAGAGTAAGAACTACATATTTAATATATAAATAAAAAAAACTATAGTATAAAATACAAATCAACTCATCTGATTTTCGGTAGATATTATTTCATATGTATAGCGGGTATTCATATACTATAATATGAATTAAATAAGATATGGATCAAAGAAAGACTACTTCTTCTGGATCCTAAATTAATAAAATAAAGAAATGAATTTTTTTTTTCAATTTTAAAATTTTAAATAAGGAATAAATAATGTATACATCTAAACAACCTTTTCTTAAATCTAAGCAACCCTTTCGTAAATCCAAGCAAACTTTTAATAAATCCAAGCAACCCTTTCGTAAATCCAAGCAAACTTTTCGTAAATCCAAGCAACCTTTTCGTAAATCTAAACAACCTTTTCGTAAGCGTCCTCGGATTGGCCCGGGAGATCGAATTGATTATAGAAACATGAGTTTAATTAATAGATTTATTAGTGAACAAGGAAAAATATTATCGAGACGAATAAATAGATTAACCTTGAAACAACAACGATTAATTACTCTTGCTATAAAACAGGCTCGTATTTTATCTTTCTTACCATTTCGTAACTATGAGAACGAAAAGCAATTTCAAGCCCAGTCAATTTCAATAATTACGGGTTCTAGACCCAGAAAAAATAGACATATTCCTCAATTAACGGAAAAGTACAATTCCAATCGAAACTTAAGAAACTACAACCAAAATTTAAGAAACAACAATCGGAACTTAAGTTCCGATTGTTGATGTTTTATTCGAAAGGGCCAGACCTATATATATTATAAAGAAAGTAATCCAGCTCGTTGATTCCTACCACTTAATCTTAATTTATTGTATCTTCCCGGAGTTCCCTCTCCGGGAATTCGGTTTTTATTATTCCAGTATATTACTTTAATTTATCCCTTTAATTGATGATCTTTATTTTATTTGAAATCGTGTAAAGATTATTTGGATTTGATACAGCTACTTGTGCAAGCATTTTACGATTAAGAATCAATTTCTTCTTGTACAGGTTGTGTATTAATTTACTATAACTATCGAATACTTTATATATCCGCGTTGCTGCGTTTATCCGAGTGATCCACAAACGACGAAAATCCCTCTTTTGCCTACCTCTATCTCGATGAGAGGAAACAAAAGCTCTTTTTACCTGTTGGGTAATCATTCGATTAAGTCTTAAATGAGCCCCTCTAAAGTTTGAGGCAAATGAACGCATTTTTGTTCGTCGTCTCCGGGCTATATATCCTCGCGGAACTCTGGTCATTGAATCAAATTAACCTTAATGAATAACTAATTATTTCTCTTCTTTTAGCCATCCTTTTTTTCCATTAATAACAAAACTAATTATTCCGATATATAAAATATGAATTCCAATGGCTTTTGCTATAGTAACCTTCCCAACCACGATTTTTTATTTTTTATTCCACTCTGTTCAGTTATTTCTATGCGAAATAACAAATTAATTCTAACAATACTAAAAAAATAGTGGGTTCCATCGTTTCTATGGTTCCCTTTTAAACGGTAAGGCCCTCTCTATACACCGGAGCTCTTTCTTTCATCAAAAGTTATTGTGAACTTGTATAGTTCACATTCTTTGGCTCTACCTATCCATTATAGAGTAAATAGCTCTTTTCACAATAAGAGTTATCCATACAGTGACGGTATTTAATTATGAAAGTTGGCTAAGTAGCTGACCCTGTTAGTCCGTTCTTTTAAGATAAAGGAGCATAAGCCTTTTTCTTTTTATTACTATTTCCTCCGCTTAATGGATAACCATTTGCTACCAATGGGGGAATTGCTTCTTATTTCCAATTCAGATAATTGGATTTGCACCATAAGGAAACCAGAAATTCCATATACCATAGAAATCTAGGATAGAAAAGCTATATCCTATTCATTGGTAGTAATCATGGATACTTCCAATTTTTTTTTATTTGTTTGAAGTCATGATCTGAACGAGTCGCACATACACCCTAGCACATGTTCCTCGACGCTGAGGGCATCCTTTAAGCGCGGCCGTTTTTCTAGCATTTCGTATTGGCTGTCTTGCGTTTCTAATAAGTTGTTTAACCGTCGGCATGTTGTATGTGTATAGAAAAAAATGGATTGGTTTAGATCCATCTTAACCTGATGGTTGATCATCATGAAGTCTTTCCATTTCTATTAAATATTAAATCGAAGAAAACCCAAATTTGGGTCTGAAATAACTTTACAAGAAATCCGTACACTACCAATCCTTAAACATTTCTGGAAACCACACTGGATCAGTATTGCAGTGGTCGTCAATCATTTCATCCCCTACAATATCGACAAGCCCATAAGCTTTGGCTTCGTCTGCTGACATAAAAACATCCCTTTCCATGTCTTCGGATACAACCCAAAAAGGTTTGCCTGTTCTTAGTGCATAAACTCTTGTTATCATTTCGCGAACTTTGTGTAACTCTTCTACTTCTAGTAAAAATTCAGGTGTCCTTGCCCGATAATAAGCACTAGCAGGTTGGTGAAGCATAATCCTCGCATGAGGGAATGCTATACGCTTGGTGGGTTCTCCTCCAAGCAGAATGAAGGACGCCATGGACGCAGCTATTCCGAGGCATATTGTATATATATCTGGTGTCACAGTTTGCATCGTATCAAAAATAGCCATTCCTGAGATTAGCCACCCACCTGGGGAGTTTATAAACAAAAAAATATCACTAATTCCATCTTCTATACTGAGATATACCATGAGACCCGTAATATGATTCGTGATCTCGCAACGAATCTCTTGACCTAAAAAAAGTGTCCTTTCTCGATACATAACATTGTATAAGTCAACCCAAGTCGCTTCTTCATCTCCGGGAATCCGGTAAGGTACTTTTGGAACACCAATGGGCATATTAGATTAATATTATTAAATTTAAGTAAGAAAACTACACTTTAATATGGAAACGTAAGAATGGAAGAGAAAGAAATAATCCGCAGTTTATTGTCTTCTTAGTGTCTTCATTTTTATTCTTATTCTATATGAATACTATGGATTCTATTAATATGAATAGTATAGATTATATTAATACGTAGATTGAAATAATACAGAGATTGAAAGATTATACATATAAAGAAAGTAAGACATATTAAATAAAAAAAAAGGAATCCGCGATTCGAATGATAAACAAAGAGGAGTAGGGATCTATTCTTCGTTTTTTCCAAATTGGGTAAGTTACCCATTGCATATTGGCACTTATCGAGTATAGAATAGATCTGCTTCTCTTTCTTCTTATGAACAGAATGGGCTTCTTATTTTTAATGGAATGAAATAAATATTCACGCTTTCTGACACAGAATTCCCTAGAAGGGTTAGGTACATAGGATATGGATAGTCTTTTCCAATGCGATAAAATAAAGCGACATCGTGTCTATTTTTCTTTGCTAAAGGGGTATTTCCATGGGTTTGCCTTGGTATCGTGTTCATACCGTCGTATTGAATGATCCGGGTCGATTACTTGCGGTGCATATAATGCACACAGCTCTAGTTTCTGGTTGGGCTGGCTCGATGGCTTTATACGAATTAGCAGTTTTTGATCCCTCTGATCCTGTTCTGGATCCAATGTGGAGACAAGGTATGTTCGTCATTCCCTTCATGACTCGTTTAGGAATAACAGATTCATGGGGTGGTTGGAGTATTTCAGGAGGAACTGTAACAAATCCGGGTATTTGGAGTTATGAAGGTGTGGCAGGTGCGCATATTGTGTTTTCTGGCTTGTGTTTCTTGGCAGCGATCTGGCATTGGGTATATTGGGACCTAGAAATATTCTCTGATGAGCGGACGGGAAAACCCTCTTTGGATTTGCCCAAGATCTTTGGAATTCATTTATTTCTTGCAGGGGTGGCTTGCTTTGGCTTTGGCGCATTTCATGTAACGGGTTTGTATGGTCCTGGGATATGGGTATCCGATCCTTATGGACTAACTGGAAAAGTACAAGCTGTAAATCCAGCATGGGGTGCAGAAGGTTTTGATCCTTTTGTTCCAGGGGGAATAGCTTCTCATCATATTGCTGCGGGTACATTGGGTATATTAGCGGGCTTATTCCATCTTAGTGTCCGTCCGCCTCAACGTCTATACAAAGGATTACGTATGGGCAATATTGAAACTGTACTTTCCAGTAGTATTGCTGCTGTTTTTTTTGCAGCTTTCGTAGTTGCTGGAACTATGTGGTATGGGTCAGCAACGACCCCAATCGAATTATTTGGACCTACTCGTTATCAGTGGGATCAGGGATACTTTCAGCAAGAAATATATCGAAGAGTTAGCAATGGTTTAGCCGAAAATCTTAGCTTATCAGAAGCTTGGTCTAAAATTCCTGAAAAATTAGCCTTTTATGATTATATTGGTAATAATCCGGCAAAAGGGGGATTATTCAGAGCAGGCTCAATGGACAATGGGGATGGAATAGCTGTTGGATGGTTAGGACATCCTGTCTTTAGAGATAAAGAAGGACGTGAGCTTTTTGTACGTCGTATGCCTACTTTTTTTGAAACATTTCCGGTTGTTTTGGTAGATGAAGAGGGAATTGTGAGAGCGGACGTTCCTTTTAGAAGAGCAGAATCAAAATATAGTGTTGAACAAGTAGGCGTAACGGTGGAGTTCTATGGTGGCGAACTTAATGGAGTAAGTTATTCTGATCCTGCTACTGTAAAAAAATATGCGAGGCGTTCTCAATTAGGGGAAATTTTTGAATTAGATCGGGCTACTTTGAAATCAGATGGTGTTTTTCGCAGCAGTCCAAGGGGTTGGTTCACTTTTGGTCATGCTACCTTTGCTTTGCTCTTCTTTTTCGGACACATTTGGCATGGCGCTAGAACCTTGTTCCGAGATGTTTTTGCTGGTATTGATCCAGATTTGGATGCTCAAGTGGAATTTGGAACATTCCAAAAAGTGGGAGATCCAACTACAAGGAAACAGGCAGTCTGATACATATTGTTATGGTATCTTTGACCTCCCTTTTTTGATTTGACATGGGAAACAGCTCCCATCCTTTCTTTGACTCTTTTTCTTTCTTTATATGGGAAATTCTCCCAAATGACAAATGAATAGGTGTGGAAGTTATAATTGTAAATAAACCACGATCGAATCTATGGAAGCATTGGTTTATACGTTCCTTTTAGTTTCGACTTTAGGGATAATTTTTTTCGCTATCTTCTTCCGAGAACCACCTAAGGTTCCACCAACTCCAACTAAAAGAATAAAATAATTTCATTGAAGTAAGAAGTCTCCCAGATAGGGAGACTTCTTACTTCAATTAGTCCCCGTGTTCTTCGAATGGATCTCTTAATTGTTGGGAGGGTTGCCCAAACGCGGTATATAAGGCATACCCAGTAAAGCTTACAAGTAAACCAGATATGGAGATGGCGACTAAAGTTGCTGTTTCCATTTTTATAGAATTTCAAGATTACAATGGATCTACGAAAAGATCGTGTATTTACAACTACAACGGAATAGTATACAAAGTCAACACCAATGATGAAATAGAATTTATGGCTACACAAACCGTTGAAGATAGTTCTAAACCTAGACCAAAACGAACTGGTGCAGGTAGTTTATTGAAACCCTTGAATTCGGAATATGGGAAAGTAGCTCCGGGTTGGGGGACTACTCCTTTTATGGGGGTCGCAATGGCTTTATTCGCTATATTCCTATCTATCATTTTAGAAATTTATAATTCTTCTGTTTTACTGGACGGAATTTTAACCAATTAGGTTTCTACTAACTAAAAAAACCAGGAAGTCATAGTTTTTCCATCCAAAAAAGCCTTTCTAGTTTAAGCTCTACATTTCTTTTCTAGACATTATGGTAGTTCGACCGCGGAATTTTTTTGTTTCGGTATCTCTGGAATATGAGTGTGTGACTTGTTAGAATGGATCCTATTGATAATACATAGAAAGGGCCTGTTATCTCTATCAAGATGATTCTAAATTCGTCAGATATTAGATATTATTTATTCTAGTATCTGGAACACGAAATGGATAGAGCGGATCAAAAAAAATGGAACTATGATTCATACTTACTATTAAGACCTCGCAACCAGACTAAAAAATTCAAGTAGTTCTTAAATAAAAATAAAAAATAAATTTTCTTCCTTCCAATTTTGTTTGCCCAAAAGACAACTTTTTTTCTCTCGATTTTGTCGAATCATTACACTGATTCACTAAATGATTATCAAGTGGTTCTTATTCGAAGAACCCTTGCCTTTTGTTTAGCTTGAGACTCAATCATCGTGGCTCTAGTATGAATCTAAGGTTTTAATTGAACTAATTCATAGGATCGCAACAAGATAATTTCTATAATTACGATTACGCACAAAAAAAAAAAACAAATCCAAAATAGGGAAGAGAAAAGTCAAGAGGCCTCTAAAGACCGGCATAAGGGAAAGGACGAAAGACAGATGAGCCAACTTGATATTTTTTGGCATTATCATCACAAAGAATATATTCCGAATTTTTCTTATTTCATATCTTCAAGGCAAATCGACCCAATCCAGTGGCTGATGAAGTTTTGAAACTTTTTTCTAATATTCGTTGAAAATTTGTGTGTTTCTGCTTGAGCCGTACGAGATGAAATTTTCATATACGGCTCTTAGAGGGGGACTTAGGTTAGTTACCTATCTCAATAAAGTATATGATTGGTTTGAGGAACGGCTTGAGATTCAGGCAATTGCAGATGATATAACTAGTAAATATGTTCCTCCCCATGTCAACATATTTTATTGTTTAGGGGGAATTACACTTACTTGTTTTCTAGTACAAGTCGCTACTGGTTTTGCTATGACTTTTTACTACCGCCCAACCGTTACAGAGGCTTTTTCCTCGGTTCAATACATAATGACCGAGGCCAACTTTGGTTGGTTAATCCGATCAGTTCATCGATGGTCAGCAAGTATGATGGTTCTAATGATGATTCTGCATGTATTTCGTGTGTATCTCACAGGTGGATTTAAAAAACCCCGCGAATTAACTTGGGTCACAGGTGTGGTTTTGGCTGTTTTGACTGCATCATTTGGTGTAACTGGTTATTCTTTGCCTTGGGATCAAATTGGTTATTGGGCAGTCAAAATTGTGACAGGTGTACCTGACGCCATTCCGGTAATAGGATCGCCTTTAGTGGAGTTATTACGTGGAAGTGCTAGTGTAGGTCAATCCACTTTGACTCGCTTTTATAGTTTACATACCTTTGTACTGCCTCTGCTTACTGCCGTATTTATGTTAATGCACTTTCCAATGATACGTAAGCAAGGTATTTCGGGTCCTTTATAGGGAAGGCATATCATAAAGAATTATAATTCTCATATATCATTCATATAGGGTAGGTTGTGGTATTTCATTGCTACAAACATGGGTTATTGTAAAATAACACATGTCATTTGGATACTTCTTTTCAACTCCGAAGTATTTTGATACAATACAACATAGTTGAAGTTAATTTTACGAAATAAAAAAGGCGGATTATGGGAGTGTGTGACTTGAATTATTGATTTAGCCATGCAGATAAAGAATTGGATCTGCCACATTAAAATTCACAACCAAAGGTGTCTCCGCATCCAATCAACACGTAAGTCTCCTACCTCGGAAGGATAGGCTGGTTCACTTGAGGAGAATATTTTCTATGATCATACCCCAACCATGTCATCCATGAACAGGCTCCGTAAGATCCCATAGAGTAGAAATGGAATAAGTTATGTGACATGATCCAATATTACACTTACCCCTTTTTATTATAGTATGGAAATGCATTCATTTTCTTTGCATCGATTGTGATCCGCAATACTATCGGAGTAAAAAAGGGGATCTAAAGAAGAATGTAGGCTAAACTTTTTTATTTTTTTATTAGTAACAAGTAAATATTTTGTTTGGAGGTAAGAAACTTGCGATATTGAGGGGATAAACACCAACTAATCAAGAGACATGAGACAATCCAGAAAGCAATTGATCATGATCAAATTTGTAAGCCCACTTGGATATTGAGCATTTACCCATAAGAATAGGATTCTTTTCAATGAGTAGTTTTAGGTCCAACTTCGGAAAAGAGAATCTGATAAAGCTTTTCTTGCCTAGAGGCATTGAGTCATTATATACCATAATTCTATTATGGATCTTCCGCGGTCTTATTTCTTTCATTCTTGCTCGAGCCGGATGATGATAAATTCTCATGTCCGGTTCCTTTGGGGGATGGATCCTAAAGAGTTCACCTATCCCAATAACAAAGAAACCAGACTTAAATGATCCTGTATTAAGAGCTAAATTAGCTAAAGGGATGGGACATAATTATTACGGGGAACCCGCATGGCCCAACGATCTTTTATATATTTTTCCAGTAGTAATTCTAGGTACTATTGCATGTAATGTAGGTTTAGCGGTTCTCGAGCCATCAATGATTGGTGAACCGGCGGATCCGTTTGCAACTCCTTTGGAAATATTACCTGAGTGGTACTTCTTTCCCGTGTTTCAAATACTCCGTACGGTACCCAATAAGTTATTGGGCGTTCTCTTAATGGTTTCCGTGCCAACAGGCTTATTGACAGTACCCTTTCTAGAGAATGTCAATAAATTCCAAAACCCCTTTCGCCGCCCAGTAGCTACGACCGTTTTTTTAATCGGTACTGCAGTAGCTCTTTGGTTAGGTATTGGAGCAACATTACCCATTGATAAATCTTTAACTTTAGGCCTTTTTTAGGTATTTTTTGATTCATTCAACCGTTAAGTACCATAGGTATCTAGGAAATAGTTACTTCCAAGTGAATCTTCCCTAGATACCTAAAATCCATTTTATTATGATCCATTTCGCGAAAATATAGATTGTGTCAAAGATGCAAAATTGTTTTCTTTTTTCTTTTTATTCTAACTCGAAAAAGAAGAAGAATAAAAAATTGCAATGAATTTAAAACGAGAGCTTATTCTTAAGTAAATCAATTGGGAGATACTTCTCTAGAGTGTCCCAGATCCGTTTTCTATCTTCCATACCAAAACTGTCAATTCTCATAAGATCTTCTTCAGTCTTACTCAAAAGGTCCAATAGTGTATGTATATTGGCCCTTTTGAGACAATTATACGTTCTGGAAGGCAATTCTAATTGATCAATAAAAATACAATTCAATGGAATTCCTTTTTTGTTTTTCTTTAGATTTAGAGTAGTTAATCTTTTTTGAAAAGTAAAAAGGGGTGGAGTAAACCTGTTTTTATTTTCTTCGAAACTAGTGTCCTCTTCATCCGCGTGTAGAAAAGGAAGAAATAAATCAATCAAATTACGAGAGGCCTCATAAAGCGCTTCCTTAGGGGTTAAACTTCCATTAGTCCATATTTCTAGAAAAAGTATCTCGTGTTTTTCATTTCCATTCCCACAAGAAAAAATACTATAATTAACATTTCGAACAGGCATGGATACAGCATCTATAGGATAACTTCCATCTTGATAGTTCTTTCTAAGTTCTGTCTGATATCCACGATCTCTCTTTATCTGTAACTCAATACAAAAATCAATGGGCTCTGTCAAGTTAGCTATAGGTTGTGACGTATCAACGATTTCTACGGAAGGTGGTAAGATTATATCTTGAGCAGTTATGTATCTAGGACCTTTGACGCAAATTGATGCGTCTCTAACTCCATAGAGATTACTTCTCAATACAATTTCTTTCAAATTTAGTAAAATTTCTTGTACGGATTCTTCAATCCCTGCTATTGTAGAATATTCGTGCGGCACGCTACCAAATTTTGCGCGTGTGATACATGTTCCTTCTATTTCTCCAAGTAAAGCTCTTCGCAAGGCAATACCGACGGTGTCCGCTTGCCCTTTCCTAAGCGGTGACAGAATGAAACGACCATAATAAAGACGCTTACTATCTACTCTTGATTCAACACATTTCCACTGTAGTGTTTGAGTGGATCCTGCTACCTCCTCTCGAACCATAATAGACTAGTATTATTATTTGATCATTGAATCGTTTATTTCTCTTGAAATGAAAGCAGATTAATTCTTTTACAGACGTCTTTTTTTAGGCGGTCGACATCCATTATGCGGCATAGGTGTTACATCCCGTATACAACTTAATCGTACACCGCTTTTAGCAATGGCTCGTAATGCGGCATCTCTTCCACTACCAGCGCCCTTTACCATAACTTCTGCTCGTTGCAAACCTACTGTACGAATAGCATCTACTGCTGTTCTTTGGCCAGCATAGGGTGATGCTTTTCTTGAGCTTTTGAACCCACAAGTACCCGCAGAGGACCAGAAAACCACCCGACCTTGCGGGTCTGTAACAGTTATAATGGTATTGTTGAAACTAGCTTGAACATGAATAACCCCTTTTGTTATTCTACGTGCACTCTTCCGTAAACTAAAACGTGCATTCCTACGTAAACCAATACGCGCTTTCTTACGTGAACCAATTTTTGGTATAGCTTTTGCCATATTTTATTATCTCATAAATATGAGTTAGAAATAACAAAAAGAAAAAAAGATACAAAGATATCCGTTTCAGGGTAAAATATACCCTTTACTTTAATTAGTTAAAATTATTTTATTTGAAATTTGAACATTTCCGCGGGTACTTTTTTTTCATTTTTAGAAAGTAAAGTTCTTTTTCGAAAGATTACCCCTGTCTTTGTTTATGCTTCGGATTAGAGCAAATGACTCTAATTCGTCCACGCCTTCGAATCAGTCGACATTTTGTACAAATTTTACGAACAGAAGCTCTTATTTTCATATTTCCGTATCCTTTCTTAAACTATGAATCTAATCTTTTTGAAAAAATAAGTCTCTTCGCTTGAATTTTTGAACTTCAATTTATTTATTATCCTAGAAAAAAAGAAAAACCTAATCCTTTGAATCTGTGGTATCCTTCAAATCTTCGCTATCCTTCAAATCTTCGATACCTTTCGAGTCTTCGATACGCTTCGAATCTTTATGGGGAAGTCTATAAATTATACGTCCCTTGCTTGAATCATAACGACTTACTTCAATTTTGACTCTATCCCCCATCAGTATTCGTATAGAACTAGAACGGATCTTTCCTGAAATATAGCCCAGGATGATGGTATCATTCTCTAGCCGAACGCGGAACATTCCATTGGGTAGGGCTTCCGTAACTAAACCTTCGAAAGTGACTTTTGCTTCTCTCGGGTTTTTTTTTTCTCTCCTATTTTTTTTTTCTGTCATTTTTTTTCTCTCCTATTTTTCCATTTTTATTTTCAAAATAGGAAGGTCGAGATAGAATTCGGGCACTATAGGGGCGGGGATTACCATATATAACATAAGACTTCTCCTCCAATTCTGTTTAGTCGAGCTTCTCGATCTGTCATTATCCCTCGAGAAGTAGAAAGAATAGCAATTCCCATTCCACCCAAAACTTTAGGAATTCCTTGATAGTTGGTATAAATTCGTAAGCCGGGTCGGCTTATACGCTTTAAAAAGGTTCTTGTTCTATATATTCCTTTTCTAGTCTTTCTCTTTTGATGTCGCAAAGTTGAAACCAAGAAATATCTGTTACGTTCCTGATGTTTCCGAACACTTTCAATAAAACCCTCTCGTAGAAGTATTTTAACAATGTTTTCGGTAATATTTGTAGATATTACTCGAACTGTTCCTTTTTTATTCATGTCCGCGTTTCTTATAGAGGTTAGTAAATCAGCAATAGTGTCCTTGCCCATAAGACTCTAATTCTAGGTTCCTCCAAATTTTTCTATAATCAACATGTTTTATTTTTTTTCTTTTCATTTTGGATTTTAAAACATATACGTAAAACACAATCTACTAAAGTTATTCTTTGATCTAAATTTCATCTACTAATATTTATAATACTTCAGGAGCTAATGAAACTATTTTGGTAAAATTCAATTCTCTCAATTCCTCGGCAATCGCGCCAAAAACTCGAGTTCCTTTTGGATTTCCTTTTTGATCAATTATAACCGCTGCATTGTCATCATAGCGGATTATTATACCGTCTTCACATTTAAACTCTTTACATGTACGTACAATTACAGCTCGAATTACTTCGGATCTTTCTAGGGGCATTTGCGGCAATGCGTCTTTGATTACAGCAACAATAACATCACCAATACGAGCATATCGCTGATTACCAGCAGCTCCTATGACTCGAATACACATCAATTTTCGAGCTCCACTATTATCTGCTACATTTAAAAGGGTCTGAGGTTGAATCATATTATTTTGATTTCAATTTGTTATTTCAATGCAAAAGGATGAAAGAAATATTGTCTTTTCAGAAAGAAAAACAGGGCTTTTTTTTATCTTCAATACCCGTTTTAGTTTTAGAGGGTTCTGTTCTATATTTCTAATCGAATAAATTGACTTCGTATTGGCATTTTACTGGCAGCTATGGAGATAGCTGCTCTAGCTACAGTTTCGGATACTCCCCCCATTTCATAAAGTATACGGCCTGGTTTAACAACGGCTACCCAATATTCGGGGGACCCCTTTCCTGAGCCCATACGTGTTTCCGTGGGTCTTAGTGTAACCGGTTTGTCGGGAAATATACGTACCCATATTTTTCCACCACGACGTGCATATCGTGTTATTGCTCTTCGTCCTGCTTCTATCTGTCTCGCCGTGATCCAAGCAGGTTCCAGTGCTTGAAGAGCATATCTACCAAAACAAATACGATTGCCTCGGCAGGATTTTCCTTTCATTCTTCCTCGATGTTGTTTGCGAAATCTGGTTCTTTTAGGGTTATAGTCGATGGTTCTTTCTTAGTTCCATCTCTACTGCAAAACTGGACATGAGAGTTTCTTCTCATCCAGCTCCTCGCGAATGAAATGAGAAAGCGTGCAAATTTATCTAATTCCATCATATTCCAAAATATTAGGGATAGATACACATTAATAGATAATAGAAAAAGTGAGGTTTTTTTTACTCTTATTAAATAACGGTAAAGTATTCTAATTCAATAAGGATTTCGCGGGCGAATATTTACTCTTTTTTGTCTTATTTGTTAATTTAGAACCTTACCAAATAAGAATAAGACAATTTTTTTGGTTTGCTACGCCATCCCACCCAATGAAGTATTAGGATTCTTTTCAAAAAAATCCTAATCGAATCATAGGTTCCGTCGTTCCCACTGCTTCTCCTTGAATGGTTAGGTCTGAATTCCACAATGGAGCTTCAAAAAAATTTCTTTCCGAGTTAATTTTCTCAGTTTTATTAATCCGGGCCGCTCTTTATTCTTTCTTATTGCCTTAAATTTAAAGTTCTTGTTTCAAGTTACGATTTTTAATTTTCTATTATTTTTATTATATTGATGCTTTATCACATTGCTTTTTATGATGCAATTCATAGACCATACATATTGGAATCCTATATCTTACTTAATTCCTCTTCCTTCTTTCTATCATCCCTCCCTTTATCCACATCCCTTTAGTTTTGCTTCACAACCTAGAATCTCATTTCTTTTTTAGAGAAAAAGCAGTTGCTACAACTATATGATACATCTATTCATTTATAATAGAGGTATTTATTCATATAGTGACTGTTTCTTAGTTAGGATATCGACAATACGAAGCAATAAGTTGGTTAGTAGTTAATTTTCTGTAATTACTAAGTTTTTTCTAAAAAAAAAATAACGAGTCACACACTAAGCATAGCAATTATATTAAATGATTTATCAATTTTCATTAAATCTTATAGAAAGAGGTATAATTTTTTCTTTTTTTTCAGGGATTTCAGGAAAAAAAGTCTCTTGTTATTTTTTATTCTATCACTGGACAGAATGCAAAGATAAGATTAGTTATTCTTCGTCTATGAATATCCAAATTTTTACACCTAATACTCCATAGATAGTTCGAATTGGATAGCAGCAATAATCAATTTTAGCGCGAATTGTTTGGAGGGGAAGTCTACCCTTTTTGATGCACTCGGCACGTGCAATTTCTTTTCCTCCGAGACGACCCGCAATTTTTACTTTGACTCCCTTTATATCTGCTTTTTTAGTTAATTCAATGGCTTTTTTCATTGCCTTTCGGAATGAAACTCTATTTTTTAATTGGAACGCTATATATTCTGCAAGAATGTTAGGCTCTCTATAAGGTTCTTTAACTTTTTCGATAGAAATATTAAGTCTCTGATTTACAGAGTGAATTTTCTTTTGTAGATCTTTCTCTAATTCTTCGATTGCTCCTTTTTTCTTTAATAAATTTGGGAATCCAATATGGATTATGACATGGATCGTATCGATTTCTTTTTGAATTTCTATACGTGTAATTACTTCAGAACTTGAACCTGAGTCCGTTTTTCTATTATGTGTAATTACTTCGGAACTTGAGTCTGATTCTAGTTTTCTATTCGAGCTCTTTTTCCTATTCTTTTGTATATAGTTCTTGATACAATCCCTTATTTTTTTATCTTCCTGTAGACCTTCAGAATAATTTTTTGGTTGTGCGAACCAAAAGGAATGGTGTTTTTGGGTTGTACCAAGTCTGAAACCGAGTGGATTTATTTTTTGTCCCATATTTTTCTATTCTATATTTTTTTTTACTGGGAATTGAAATCTTAGATGGATCTAAAGGTTATTTAGATTTCTTTATTTCTTTACTATATTTAGTACAATTGTTATATGACACATGCTTTTTTTTATGGGAAAACTACGTCCTCGAGCACGAGGTCTGAATTTTTTCATAATAGTACTCCTACTGACTTCGGCTTTAGTAATGAATAAATTTGCTTTGTCGAAATCCCTATAATGAGTAGCATTCGCTGCTGCCGAATAAACCAACTTTAAGATGGGATAAGATGCTCGATAAGGCATGAGGTTCAGTATCATAACAGTTTCCTCGTAGTAACGCCAGCGAATCTCATCAAGAACTCTTTGTGCTTTGAAAACAGACATATTTATACGTTTTTGTGCTTTGAAAACTCGCTCAAACTTAAGTAAACGATCGGTTGGAACTTTCCTTGCGAGTTTCCTTAGCCCACTTTTCTTCTTCTTTATCCTAGGGATATACTTTACTAGTTTGAAACTTGTCATAAAAAAGGTTATTCCCCGCCTACCTTTACTTTATTTTGAATCTTTCTATTCTGAATTCAGTTAACGACGAGATTTAGTATCCTTTCTTGCATTTTCATAACTCGTGAAATGCCGAGTAGGCACGAATTCCCCCAATTTGCGACCTACCATAGGATTTGTTATGTAAATAGGTATATGTTCCTTTCCATTATGAATCGCGATTGTATGGCCAACCATTGTGGGTAGAATGCTAGATGCCCGGGACCACGTTACTATTGTTTCTTTCTCCTCCTTCATATTTACCTTTTCTATTTTTGCCAATAAATGATGAGCTACAAAAGGATTCGTTTTTTTTCGTGTCACAGCTGATTACTCCTTTTTTTCCTTGTTAAAGAGTGGCATTCTATGTCCAATATCTCGATCGAAGTATGGAGGTCAAAATAAATAGAATAATGATGAATGAAAAAATAGAAAA